TGATCCCATAGACCTCTTTTAAGGATTCCAATCTAGAAAAAGAATTGATAGCTTGTACTTCTGTTGTATCAATTATCATTTTAACGATCAACTTCTCCCATAATGATATCTATACTACCTAGTATCGTCATAATATCAGCCAATTTCATTCCTTTAACTAACTGAGGAAGAATTTGCAAATTAATAAACCCCGGAGGGCGAATTTTATATCGCCAAGGAAAAACACCCTTATCTCCTATCAGAAAAATTCCCAATTCTCCCTTTGGTGCTTCGACTCTCGTATAAAGTTCTTGCTTCGACAATTCAAAAGTCGGAGAAGGTTTTTTACTAATGAATCGATAGTCAAACTCATTCCATAAAGTATCTTTTACTCTATCAAAGCGGCGGATTTCTAAATTTTCATAGGGCCCTCCAGGAATTCCTTCTAGGGCCTGTTGAATAATTTTTATGGATTCTGTCATTTCACTGATTCGTACTAAATAACGAGCTAATGAATCCCCCTCTTTTTGCCATTGGACTTCCCAATCAAATTCGTCGTAACACTCATAATGATCAACTTTACGAAGATCCCATTGTATTCCGGAAGCTCGTAGCATTGGTCCCGACAAACCCCAATTTATTGCTTCCTCTCCACCAATAATGCCTACTCCTTCAACTCGTTCTAAAAAAATGGGATTCCGTGTAATAAGCTTTTGATATTCAGCAATTCCTGTTAAAAAATAATCGCAAAAATCCAAACATTTATCTATCCAGCCATGAGGTAAATCAGCAGCGACTCCGCCAATACGAAAAAAATTGTGCATCATTCGCATACCGGTGGCAGCTTCGAATAGGTCATATATCAATTCTCTTTCTCGAAAAATATAGAAGAAGGGAGTCTGTGCCCCAATATCTGCCATAAAAGGGCCAAGCCATAACAAATGCGAAGCTATACGACTTAACTCCAACATAATGACTCTGATATAACTGGCCCTTTTAGGGACTTGAATATTGCCTAATTGCTCTGGCCCATTTACAGTTATTGCTTCTGTGAACATAGTAGCTAAATAATCCCAACGTGTTACATAAGGCAAATATTGTATAATTGTTCGATTTTCCGCAATTTTTTCCATACCTCTGTGTAAATAACCCAATATTGGTTCACAGTCAATAACATCTTCACCATCTAGAGTAACAATGAGTCGAAGAACACCATGCATTGATGGGTGGTGAGGTCCCATATTGACTATCATGAGGTCTTTTCTAGCTGGTACAGTCATAGGTTTTTCCTGATTCATTCTTCCATGAATTGCTGAAAGCGAAAAGAAGTTCATCAAACTTTAAGCGAATAATTAAAACTAACTCTTCAAATTAATGAGTTTTTCTCTCTCGAATACCCAACTGCCCTATTAATTCTTTATAACGCGATCTATTTTTTTTTGACAAATAAGCCAGCAAGCGTTGACGTTTTCCCAGAATTTTCCGCAGACCTCTCTGAGATAAATAGTCTTTTTTGTGCAATTCCAAATGTGAAGTAAGTCTCCGTATCTTATTGGTGAAACTTACTACTTGAAATTCAACAGATCCTCTGTTTTCTTTGTTTTCTTCTTGTTCTTGCAAAATAATTGAAATAAATGAATTTTTTACCATAAAAGAATTTCACACTCCCCTTTTTACAGATATTTATTTTATTGATCAGTAATAATAATGTCAGAAATTTTAATGTAGTATACACAATAATCATAATTTCTTTATATATTCCTTATTTTATCAATTAACATTAATCAATAGAAAAATGAAAAAATATGCTTGATAGAATAGAACAACAGAATATATAGGAAACTCAAAATTTGAAATCAGGGATACATATATATCCTTAACATACTCAAACGGCTCCCATTATTGGTATCAAACCAATAGCGATTCATACAAGCTAAATCTTCTAATCGATAATTAGGCCAAAAAAAGAACTTTAATTGAATTAATTCATTTTTTTTTCTGTCAATTTTTTTACTTTCATCCAAAAATTGACTCCAGTTTTTTATCTTGTTCTCCTTGCAAAATAATTGATTTTTATGCACAGCATTCTGGTTCTTTAAATTCAAATTGAAAGAAATTAGAATTCTCAATTCTCTACGACGTCTAGACGATAAAATTTTTTCAGGAACAAGCAAATCATAATTATTTTTGTTTCTATTTAAAGTTTTTCTTTTATGTCTTGAAATGGATTCATCAAAATTATTCTTAGCAACGTTTTGGGGGTTTCGGTATCTTTGATTACTCTGGTGCTTACTTTTATGAACCAATGAAATACCTATGATTTGATACATAAAAAACTGTCCGTCATTTTTTACAGATAGACGGGCAGGTTCCATAATTAATATTCCCTTTTTCGTTAATTGTGTAAGATTTAAACGCCTCCTCATTATATCCAGATTCATTTCTTTCCTTTGAATATAGGATATAGTAATTTTTCTTACATTTATGAGGCTAAGCAGGAGACCATATATCTGGATATTATTCATCATTTTTTGATTCAATTGATTCAAACGTCCAGTCCATCTTAATTGCAAAGGAAAATCTCTTTTAAGGAATATTTTTAGTTTTTCGATCGATTCTAAAAAATATTCTTCAATATTGTTTTGATTCTTTAATTCAAAATATTGTTTTGAATTTGATGGGCTAAAATTTAAAAAATCCTCATTCTCCTCTTGCTTTCTCTTGATATTTTGATTTTCACTAAAATTTGGATTTATATTCAAATTAAAAAGAAGTAAGTTGCTTGGGATAAACCAAGGTTTCTCTTTATATTTATGATAAAGTATCACAAACTCTGGAAAGAAAAAATTTTTCGGATTCGATATGAGGCGATTTAAGATTAAGAATTTTTCATTCATTCCCATCCAATCAAAAGACATTCCCATCCAATCAAAAAAGACCTTTTTGTAATTGATTTCGGAATTTGAATCGATTGGAAGATAAAAAATATGAATTTTATCCCTTATTTTGTCCTTATTAGGTTCAACTTGAATATTTGTATTAAATTTCCAACTCAAATATTTTCTATCTGTATTTTTTTCCATATATATAATATCACTTTTTCCTAGATAATTCTTGATAGGAATATTCTTGAGTATGTTAAATTCTTTATTTCTACTGGAATTTTCTTGCTTCTTATTTGTTTCTAATGATGATGATGATCTATAAATAGAGGACTTCTTCTTAGTTTCAGAATGAATATATTTATATGATAAAAGATCATATCTATAGTTTTTTTTTAAATTATCCTCTTTATTTGGTAATAAATATACTTTCGAATTTTGTTTTTTTTTGTAATCAAATAATTGGTCTTTTTCATAGAAATACCATTTCCTTAAATCCTTATTTTGAGACGTATGGCATTGATTTATTCCATTTCGCCATTTTTGTGGAACTAATCTAGACCATGTAATCTGAGATAAATCGTATTGATAATGACCTCTTAACCAGTTTTTCCATGGATTCATTCCATAATTTTGAAGTTTCTTATGTCTTATTTCGGAATCAAATATTCCTTGTCTTCCAAAAAAATCCTTGATTTCATTCTTAATAAAAAAAGACGGTCCATTATATTGAAGAATAGATCTTAACTTATTAAAGTTAATAACTTGGGTTTGTGATAATTTAAAAAATACATATTTTTGTGACAAGTAAGATAAATCAAAAAAAATATGTGACTTCTGCTTACTATTTCTAAGATTATTACTATTTCTAAGATTATCAAAAGCCTTTATAGTCATAGGTGAAATCAAGTCAATTTTATTTTGTTTTATTTTATTAATCCCTTCTTGATTTGTTTCATTGTTGTGAATGTATTTTTCAATAATTTTTTTGGTTGATTCCATAAAAAGTTGTAGAGCTATTCTGCGCATATTAATGATACATAGAAATATATCTATGTATATTTTTTCAATGAAAAATTTCACTATTAATTCAATATTTTTTCTTTTTAATATTTTCCAAATTTTTGGGAGTGATTCTCCATTATTCTTTTTATTATTATTTTTTTTTTCTATTTGATTTCTAATTGTGTTTCTTCTATCAATTCTATGTTTTATTTCTTCTTCTGCCTGTGAATAATTTGTCCAACCTGTAGATCTATTTTGACTAAATGATTCATTAATTATTTTATTGCTAATTATAGAATCCTTTTCCGTTTGAGTTTCACTTGATTCATATATTTCTCTCGGTATAAATAATGGAATTTTCTTTCCTTTTAAAAGTTCTTTTATTTTTTTTTGTAAAAAAAAAAAAGCTTTTGCTTCTTTCTTTGTTATTTTTTTTAAAACTCTTCGAACTCGAAAATTTAATTTTCTTATTTCGACTTTATAGTCTATATCTTTTAAAATGGGTTCAAAAAAGGAAGGTGTTTTTCGAGGAGGACCAAAAGGATATTCCGTTTCCATTCCCAAAACGGTTAAAAAACAAGAATCAAAATCATCTTGTTGCTTTCGATCTCTATCATAAAGTCGTAGCTTAGATCTGTTCCAAGGTTTCAAATGAAAAGGATATAGTATTTTTATCTGAAAACCCTCTCTTAACCAATTTTTAGGAAATTCTGTTTTGGAGAATTGAAGACCATTATAGCTGCACTTTAGATAAATTTCTCTATTCCAATCTTGGAAATCCTCATACCATTCCGGAGATTGCCGTAATAAAATACGGCCAATATTCTTAACTATTATCAATAAGGGTAATTTAATATATCTTCTAAAAATTGATTGAGCTAGTAACAGAACACTTCTTGATTTTTGTGCATATGGAATGTTCTCCCAGAATTCTATTGCGTCTTCCTGGTGGTTTTTTTTTATTTGGAATTGTTGATGTTGATCTAAAATTTCGAATTCTGATTTTTTACCCAACCAGTTTCTAATATTAAAAAAAAGTTTCATTAAGTCGGATATAGGAAAAGGAAAATCTTCCATTTTTTCCAAAAAAAGTGGGGAATGGGGATTTCCTTGAGACGGTCCCCAAATAACCAT